CGATAAAAAGATTCATTCTCCTCATAAAAAAGAGGAGGTAGAACCAATAAAGATTTCTTTTTCGATTCATCTCTGGAGTTGAATACCTCATTCAAGAATTTTTTTTGATCCAACCCGTAGGAATCAATAGAAAAGGCAAATCCCCTATGATACACCAGATCCGGCTCGGTTATTGATAGAGTGAATAGATCCGCCATTTCTTGAAATCTCTCTTCTGATTCAAAATCGTGGTGTAACGTGTATCCCCCTTTGTTCCGGTCATGGAATAGATGAAATAAATCCAAAAATAGATTTTTGTTCAAGAATGAAATCTTATTGGAACTGTCCATATCTGGTTCATCCTTCGGAACCATATCACATCCCGTATCTGATGAAATAGGATGAATTGAGACGGTATTTTGTAAATACGTAATTATCTTGAATATATCAACCATTTCTTTATTTTCCGATCGCCTGGAAGGGACAAAAGAAACATCTTGTTTTTTCTTCAAAAATTTCTGATCTCTAGTGGACCTCTCAGTAGGATTCGAACCCAGATGAAGTTCTGACCATCTGTCAGAGAAAAAAGAACGAATTGATCTTGTAGGATTTCCAAGAAATTCTTCGATTTCTTTCGGAAGCAGATGATTATTCATCTGCTTCTCACGTTTCGTGAATAGCCGGGACATTGAGGAAGATCCAAAAAGGCATTTCGGGAATCGATCTGATTCTATCTCTGTTCGTTCCGTTTGAAGAAAGGAAGGATCCCAAAGAATCGATCTTTCTTTTAGTTGTTGAATCTCTGTTTGATCGATCAATGTGTGATATTCTGAATCCTCATTTCTAATGGAATCGAAATGATCTCTGGATTGATCAGAAGATCCTTTCGATTGGCTAGAATCCGTTACTTGAACGAAAATAGATCTTGTGGAATCATATTGAATATTTGACAATACATTCCGTACCCTGCTAAAAAACCGATCCTTGTTTACCAACCACACATTATTGTCTAACCAAATCCAATTCTCTCTCGATACGTTCCTCAAAAAATCCGATTCGTGCTGATTCTTCCCCCAACTAACGAAGAGATCTTGGCGGAATTGCCACATATGAAATTGAGCACAATTTTGCAAAGAAATACCCCACTTGTTTCTCGAGAAGAGATGGGAAACATGCTCAATATCATTTGATTGAATAGTTGCCTCAGCTCCTTGTTGTTTGAAGAAACCCCCCCCTTCAATTGGTCTTTTTTCACGAAAAGCAGACATGAGATAACAAATCAAGTCTTTCCCTAAGATTTCGAATAGCTGTCCCGAATTCAAGTTGATTATGTTTCGCTTCTTCCTCGGAGAAAGACGATCAAACAATTCCCAATCATGGTCCTTGCGGATCGGATCATCCGTATAGGATAAAAAAAGAAACTCCAGATATTTGCTATCTTTCTCTTTGAATGAGATCTCAATTCCAGCTATGGTTTCATTAGCTATCTTACAACTAGAATCCCTCTTTTTTCCGATCCGGTTCCTCCACCACCGCGAACCCCGGTTCGATTCAGGCATGATACGCTTTTTATTTATTGGGAGAACCCAAGTACTCTCTTGCGGATCCATGAAACAACTCTCAGAAATCTTTTTCCCTTTTGGAAGATACAGGAGCGAAACAATCAACCTATTGATATTGGAAGACCAAAAAGATTCTTCCAATGTCTCATTTCTGGGTCCGATGGAATTCATAGGTATAGGAAGAAGCCCCATCAAATAGAGATTTTTTCTTTCGACCATCTTTCGATTGTTAATACGAGATATAAGGACCACTACTACAAGCAGTACTACACCTTTGATCGTGAAATATCGATTGCTTGTTGAACCCTGTGAATCACGTGAAAGTAGGATACTCCAAATTCGGGGGTCAAAGAGTTTCATAAAACGTTCTTGGTGGAAAAAAATGGGAGTGAAAGATCCCACTGAATCGAATTTGATCCATGAATCTAAGAAATAGTGAGAATTCTTGATCTCTCTCAATATCTCTCTCAATTCGAAGATCCAGGATTTGAATTGATGTCGTTTCATTGATTCCTCCTAAAGATTTTCATTGATTCCTCCTAAAGATTTCATTTCAATTGGAATTTGGTTATTCACGATGTACGATGAGCCCTGTTAAGCATCCATGGCTGAATGGTTAAAGCGCCCAACTCATAATTGGCAAATTCGTAGGTTCAATTCCTGCTGGATGCACGCCAATGGGAACGTTCAATAAGTCTATTGGAATTGGCTCTGTATCAATGGAATCTCATCATCCATACATACCGAATTGGTATGGTATATTCATACCATAACATATGAACAGTAAGAACTAGAATTCTTATCGATACTGGAACTCATAGGGAAGAAAATGGATTTATGGATGGAATCAAATATGCAGTATTTACAGAAAAAAGTATTCGGTTATTGGGGAACAATCAATATACTTCTAATGTCGAGTCAGGATCAACTAGGACAGAAATAAAGCATTGGGTCGAACTCTTCTTTGGTGTCAAGGTAATAGCTATGAATAGTCATCGACTCCCGGGAAAGGGTAGAAGAATGGGACCTATTATGGGACATACAATGCATTACAGACGTATGATCATTACGCTTCAACCGGGTTATTCTATTCCACCTCTTATAGAGAAAAGAACTTAAAGCAAAATACTTAATAACACGGCGATACATTTATACAAAACTTCTACCCCGAGCACACGCAATGGAGCCGTAGACAGTCAAGTGAAATCCAATCCACGAAATAATTTGATCTATGGACAGCATCGTTGTGGTAAAGGTCGTAATGCCAGAGGAATCATTACCGCAAGGCATAGAGGGGGAGGTCATAAGCGTCTATACCGTAAAATCGATTTTCGACGGAATGAAAAAGACATATCTGGTAGAATTGTAACCATAGAATACGACCCTAATCGAAATGCATACATTTGTCTCATACACTATGGGGATGGTGAGAAGAGATATATTTTACATCCCAGAGGGGCTATAATTGGAGATACCATTGTTTCTGGTACAGAAGTTCCTATATCAATGGGAAATGCCCTACCTTTGAGTGCGGTTTGAACTATTGATTTACGTAATTGGAAGTAACCAATTAGGTTTACGACGAAACCTAGAAATCAATCACTGATCCAATTTGAGTACCTCCATGGGATAGACCTCAACAGAAAACTGTTGAGTAACGGCAGCAAGTGATTGAGTTCAGTAGTTCCTCATAGAAAATTATTGACTCTAGAGATATGGTAATATGGAGAAGACAAAATTGTTTGAAGCACGCACAGAACCGGAAGCGCCCCTTGTTTCAAAGAGAGGAGGACGGGTTATTCACATTTAATTTGATGGTCAGAGGCGAATTGAAAGCTAAGCAGTGGTAATTATAAAGATCCCCCGGGGGAAAAATAGAGATGTCTCCTACGTTACCCGTAATATGTGGAAGTATCGACGTAATTTCATAGAGTCATTCGGTCTGAATGCTACATGAAGAACATAAGCCAGATGACGGAACGGGGAGACCTAGGATGTAGAAGATCATACATGAGTGATTCGGCAGATTTGGATTCCTATATATCCACTCATGTGGTACTTCATCATATGATTCATATAAGATCCATCTGTCTAGATATCATCATATACATCTAGAAAGCCGTATGCTTTGGAAGAAGCTTGTACAGTTTGGGAAGGGGTTTTTATTGATAAAAAAGAAGAATCTACTTCAACCGATATGCCCTTAGGCACGGCCATACATAACATAGAAATCACACTTGGAAAGGGTGGACAATTAGCTAGAGCTGCAGGCGCTGTAGCGAAGCTGATTGCAAAAGAGGGTAAATCGGCCACATTAAGATTACCATCTGGGGAGGTCCGTTTGATATCCAAAAACTGCTTAGCAACAGTCGGACAAGTGGGTAATGTTGGGGTGAACCAAAAAAGTTTGGGCAGAGCCGGATCGAAGTGTTGGCTAGGTAAGCGCCCTGTAGTAAGAGGAGTAGTTATGAACCCTGTAGACCATCCCCATGGGGGCGGGGAAGGGAGAGCCCCAATTGGTAGAAAAAAACCTACAACCCCCTGGGGTTATCCTGCGCTTGGAAGAAGAAGTAGGAAAAGGAAAAAATATAGTGATAGTTTTATTCTTCGTCGCCGTAAATAGGAATATTGAAAATCGAATTTTTTGAATTTGAAATAATGTGATGGGCGAACGACGGGAATTGAACCCGCGCATGGTGGATTCACAATCCACTGCCTTGATCCACTTGGCTACATCCGCCCCTTATCTAGCTAAAGGATTTTCTCTTTTTTCCATTCATCATTATTGTATTTATTCTTACCTTCATACTTAGATCGAGATATTCTATTGGACATAGAATGCCAATCTTTAAAATGTAAAATAAAAAAAAAAGGGAGTAATCAGCTGTGACACGTTCACTAAAAAAAAAATCCTTTTGTAGCTAATCATTTATCCAGAAAAATGGAAAAACTCAACATGAGGGAGGAGAAAGAAATAATAGTAACTTGGTCTCGGGCATCTACCATTATACCCAAAATGATTGGCCATACAATCGCTATTCATAATGGAAAGGAACATTTCCCTATTTATATAACAGATCGTATGGTAGGTCACAAATTGGGAGAATTCGCGCCTACTCTGACTTTCGCGAGACATGCGAGAAACGATAATAAATCTCGTCGTTAATTTGGAATTCAAAAAAATAGATACTTATCATTCATTGGCGGGGGATAAACCTTATGATAAAAAAAAAAAACTCGAATTCAGATAGAAAAGTCAAAGTTTTAGCTCAACATATATGTATGTCTGTTTTCAAAGCGCGAAGAGTAATTGATCAGATTCGCGGGCGCTCTTATGAGGAAACACTTATGATACTGGAACTCATGCCTTATCGAGCATCGTCTCCCATTTTAAAATTGGTTTATTCTGCAGCAGCAAACGCTAGTCATAATATGGGTTTGAACGAAGCTGATTCATTCATTAGTAAAGCCGAAGTCAATGGGGGTCCTTTTGTGAAAAAGTTAAGACCTAGGGCTCGAGGACGTAGTTATCCGATAAAAAGGCCCACTTGTCATATAACAATTGTATTAAACTTGTTTAGAGAAGAGAAATCTCAATTTTCTTTAGATGAATTTAAGATTTAGATTCCTATTTAGAAAAAAAAAAAAAAAGAAATGGAAAGATTATATAATCAAAAAATATGGGACAAAAAATAAATCCACTTGGTTTCAGACTTGGTACAACCCAAAATCATCATTCCTTTTGGTTCGCACAACCGAAAAATTTTTCTGTAGGTCTACAAGAAGATGAGAAAATACGGAATTGTATCAAGAACTATGTACAAAAAAATAAGAGAATATCCCCAGGTTTCGAAGGAATTGGAATTGCACGCATAGAAATTCAAAAAAGAATCGATTTGATCCAAGTCATAATCTATATTGGGTTCCCAAATTTATTAATAGAGGGCCAAACACGAGGGATCGAAGAATTACAGATGAATGTACAAAAAGAGTTTCGTTCTGTGAACCGAAGACTCAACATTGCTATTACAAGAATTGAAAAACCTTATGGACACCCTAATATTCTTGCGGAATATATGGCTTCACAATTAAGAAATAGAGTTTCGTTCCGAAAGGCAATGAAAAGAGCTATTGAATTAACTGAACAAACAGATACAAAGGGAATTCAAATACAAATTGCAGGGCGTATCGACGGAAAAGAAATTGCACGTGTCGAATGGATCAGAGAAGGTAGGGTTCCTCTACAAACAATTCGCGCTAAAATTGATCATTGTTCCTATACAATTCGAACTATCCATGGAGTATTAGGCCTAAAAATTTGGATATTTGTGGATGAAGAATAATAAATAGACCCTTTATTTATCTTGCCGTTCTGTCCAGTGATAGAACAAAAAATTAGAAACAGTTTCTGTTTTTCCGTTAAATAAAATAAAAATAAACAATTCTAATTCTATAAGGTTGAATAAAAAATCGATTAATCTTTTTTTAATATAATTGCTATGCTTAGTGTGTGACTCGTTAGTTTTTTCTTTAGAGTTTAGAGTTGGGCTTCAAAAAATCCCCACTATGAACTTAATAACTATAAAAAAAGAAACTAAAAACTAATAACCAACTTATTGCTTCGTATTGTCGAGATCCCAAGAAACAGTCACTATATGACTGGATCAATCATATAGTTGTAACAACTGAGATTTTCCATAAAAAAAATCTGATTATAGATTCTGAAGGAAAAAAAAATAAATAAAAATAAGGGGATGCGGATAAATGGAAAGGTGATAGAAAGAGAGAACAAAAAGATCAATGATAGATGATTCCAATATGTATGGTCACCTCATAAAAGGCAGTGTGATAAAGCATTAATATTGATATAAATAATAATAAATAATAAAGAGCCCGGGGTTAATAGAAACTAAGGAGATTGGCTCGGGAACGAATTTTGTTGGGAGCTCCATTGCAGAGTTCAGGCCTAACCATTCCTGGAGAAGCTATAGGAACGACGAAACCTGTGATTATATAAGATTCTATTAAAATGAAAATAAAAACGAATCCTAATGATTCATCGGGTGGGATGGCGGAACAAACCAAGAACAAATTGATTTACTCTGAGAGATCATGGATTAATCCTACGAATGGAACAGGAAAGAGTCAATATCCGCCCGCGAAACCCTTATTTTTTTTTTATTACTCTTATCGAATCAAGACAATATTCCAATAAAAAAAAAAAAAAATATAAGGATTCATCGAATCAAGACAATATTCCAATAAAAAAAAAAAAAAATATAAGGATTCATTATAATATAAATAAAGAAGCATTATGTATATCTATCAATATACACATCTAGTCGTATATACAGCTTCCTATTTAATAAATGAAATATCAATAAATCCCATTACTTAGTTTAGTGTATTAGTTATTAATAAATACATGTGTATCTGTATCGAATTCTTTCATTCGCGAGGAGCTGGATGAGAAGAAACTCTCATGTCCGGTTCTGTAGTAGAGGTGGGATTGATTAAGAAAAAACCATCAACTATAACCCCAAAAGAACCAGATTTCGTAAGCAACATAGAGGAAGAATGAAGGGAATATCTTGTCGGGGCAATCAGATTTGTTTCGGCAGATACGCTCTTCAGGCACTTGAACCCGCTTGGGTCACAGCTAGACAAATAGAAGCAGGGCGAAGAGCAATGACACGATATGCGCGTCGTGGTGGAAAAATATGGGTACGTATATTTCCCGACAAACCTGTTACAGTAAGACCTACAGAAACACGTATGGGTTCGGGGAAGGGATCCCCCGAATATTGGGTATCCGTTGTTAAACCAGGTCGAATACTTTATGAAATGGGTGGAGTATCCGAAACTGTAGCCAGAACAGCTATTTCAATAGCTGCGTGCAAAATGCCTATACGAACGCAATTTGTTATTTCAGGATAAGGATGTAGAACTAAACATAAACAAAAGGGGTATTGAGGATGAAAAAACAACCACGGGTTTATTTATTTATAGACAAACACTATTTCTTTTTTTCCTCATTCTTTGCATTGAAATAACAGATTCAAATAAAAATGATATGATTCAACCTCAGACCCTTTTGAATGTAGCAGATAACAGCGGAGCTCGGGAATTGATGTGTATTCGAATCATAGGGGCTGGTAATCACCGATATGCTCATATTGGTGACGTTATTGTTGCTGTAATCAAAGAAGTAGTGCCCAATATGCCTCTAGAAAGATCAGAAGTAATTAGAGCTGTAATTGTACGTACATGTAAAGAACTCAAACGTGACAACGGTATGATAATACGATATGATGACAATGCAGCGGTTGTCATTGATCAAGAAGGAAATCCAAAAGGAACTCGAATTTTTGGGGCGATTGCTCGGGAATTGAGACAGTTGCATTTTACTAAAATAGTTTCATTAGCTCCCGAGGTATTATAAATACTAGTGGATGAAACTATGATATAGTTATAGTAGGATATCTGAAACGGATCTAATTAGTAGATTGTGTCTCACGCATATACTTTTAGTAACTAATTTCTTAATTAATAATTGAATAATTCAAGTAAAAAAAAACATGTTGATTATATCAAAATTAGGAAGCACCAATACAATAATTCGTCATGGGCAGAGACGCTATTGCTGATATAATAACTTCTATAAGAAATGCTGACATGAGTAAAAAAGGAACGGTTCGAATAGCATCCACTAATATCACCGAAAACATTGTTAAAATACTCCTACGAGAAGGTTTTATTGAAAACGTTCGGAAACATCAGGAAAGTAACAAATATTTCTTGGTTTCAACCTTGCGCCATAGAAGGACTAGGAAAGGAATATATAGAACTATTTTAAAACGTATCAGTCGACCTGGTCTACGAATCCATTCCAACTATCAAAAAATTCCTACAATTTTAGGTGGAATGGGAATTGTAATTCTTTCTACTTCTCGAGGCATAATGACAGATCGAGAAGCTAGACTAGAAAAAATTGGAGGAGAAATTTTGTGTTATATATGGTGATCCTCCTCCGGTATCCTAATTTTATCTCTAACTTCCTATTTGTGAAATAGAGGGGAAAAGTGAGTTATATAACTCTTCCTCCATTAGTTGATACTTCAAGGGGGTTACCTGGAATGAAAGAACAAAAATTGATTCATGAAGGTTTAATTACTGAATCACTTCCCAACGGTCCGGGTCCGTTTAGATAATGAAGATCTAATTCTAGGTTATATTTCAGGGAGGATCCGACGCAGTTTAATACGGATACTGCCGGGAGATAGAGTCAAAATCGAAATAAGCCGGTATGATTCAACCAGGGGACGTATAATTTACAGACTTCGCAACAAAGATTCGAGCGATTAGATAATTTTTGAAAACATTCCTTTCATGGGGGATCCAATTCGAAGCTAAAAAATACAAGAGGCTTATTTTCTTCCAAGGAATAGATTCCAAATTAAGGTAAGGAGTGAGAAATATGAAAATAAGGGCTTCTGTTCGTAAAATTTGTGAAAAATGTCGACTGATCCGTAGGCGCGGACGAATTATAGTGATTTGTTCCAATCCGAAACATAAACAGAGACAAGGATAATCTTTCTAAAGTTTCTCAAGGAAGGGCCATGTAAAAATAAAGGATCTGCTTTAACATGAAATGGATATCTCCGTATCTTTCTATATATTTCTGATTCATATTTATGAGATAATAAAATATGGCAAAACCTATACCAAGAGTTGGTTCGCGTAGGAATGGACGTATTGGTTCACGTAAGAATGGGCGTAGAATACCAAAAGGGGTTATTCATGTTCAAGCGAGTTTCAACAATACCATTGTAACTGTTACAGATGTACGAGGTCGGGTGGTTTCTTGGGCCTCCGCCGGTACCTCTGGATTCAAAGGCACACGAAGACGGACACCCTATGCTGCTCAAGCCGCCGCCGCAAATGCTATTCGTACTTTAGTTGATCAGGGTATGCAACGAGCAGAAGTTATGATAAAAGGTCCAGGTCTCGGAAGAGACGCAGCATTACGGGCCATTCGTAGAAGTGGTATACTATTAAGTTTCGTACGTGATGTAACACCTATGCCACATAATGGATGTCGACCTCCTAAAAAAAGACGTGTGTAAAAATAAGAATTAAACGGATTTCAAGAGAAATAAATGATTCAATGATCTGATCAAATAATAATATTAGTATGGTTCGAGAGGAAATAGCAGCATCCACTCGAACACTACAGTGGAAATGTGTTGAATCAAGAGTAGACAGTAAGCGTCTTTATTATGGGCGTTTCATTCTGTCCCCGCTCATGAAAGGTCAAGCCGATACCATAGGTATTGCCATGCGAAGGGCTTTACTTGGAGAAATAGAAGGAACATGTATCACACGTGCAAAATCTGAGAAGGTGCCGCATGAATATTCTACGATAGTAGGTATTGAGGAATCGGTACATGAAATTTTCA